GGGGGGTAGTATGGGATCCGTAGTTGGGGAGAAAATTACCCGTTTGATTGAATACGCCACTAAAGAATTTCTACCTCTTATTATAGTGTGTGCTTCCGGAGGGGCACGCATGCAAGAAGGAAGTTTGAGCTTGATGCAAATGGCTAAAATATCTGCTGCTTTATATGATTATCAATCAAATAAAAAGTTATTCTATGTACCAATCCTTACATCTCCTACTACCGGCGGGGTGACAGCTAGTTTTGGTATGTTGGGGGATATCATTATTGCTGAACCCCATGCCTACATTGCCTTTGCGGGTAAAAGAGTAATTGAACAAACATTAAATAAAACAGTACCCGAAGGTTCACAAGCGGCTGAGTATTTATTTCAGAAGGGCTTATTCGATCTAATCGTACCACGTAATCCTTTAAAAAGCGTTCTGAGTGAGTTATTTCAACTCCACACTTTCTTTCCTTTGAATCAAAATTAGAACATAAAGTTGAATTATTTTGAGCAAACAAGTAATTAGTTTATCGGAATAATATCATTTTTTTTCTTTCTATACCTTACGATACTCCTATTTTGACTAAGACTCCCTGCTGGATGGGATTCTAACAAACCCGTTAATATAAATAGATCTAATTCTAAAACTAAATAAATAGAATCTAATTCATTTTTAAGAAACTTTTTGCTAAATTGTAAGACAAGAGAAAAAAATGAATAAAATAATATCTCATCCATATCCCTTTCATGTAGAGGCATGAAAAACTACATTATATACTCATTTAGAATTAGAATAGATTAGAGAGATATTAAGTAATAATAATCCCAATTTAGAATTATCAAATTATACTTATAATAAGATATAAGATATTAAGATATCTTTATATATAATAAGATATCTTTATCTTTATATTCTATAAATATAAAATCTAAATAATAATAACAGGTACAAATAGTAAAGCGAGGTACCCATTCTATGACAACTCTTAACTTTCCCTCTGTTTTGGTCCCTTTAGTAGGCCTAGTATTTCCGGCAATCGCAATGGCTTCTTTATTTCTTCATGTTCAAAAAAACAAGATTGTTTAGAGCCAAGGGCTTTTAAACTGACGCTTGTATCATAACACAGATATCCTTTTAGCAAAATATGGTATAAGCGTCTTCCGACGAAAATCTCCCAAAATGCTATTTCTAGCTATTTTAAAATAGACCCAAATTGGCGGACGGCTGAATTGTAAAGTTGGTCTATCTATATGCATGTGGCTATCTTTAGTGAGATCATACGAAGGGTATGTTATTAGTTTAGATCTAACCAATTTAATGAATTACTCCTAAAGGTTCACATCAAACTATTGCTAGTTGATGCGAGTTACTTCGGAAACAAAAGGACTAAAGTCAAATTCATTTGGGGTATTCTCTCAATTCCAAAAAAAAGCAACTGGATCAAGTATGAGTTGTCGATCAGAACATATATGGATAGAACCTATAACAGGGGCTCGAAAAACAAGTAATTTCTGCTGGGCTGTTATCCTTTTTTTAGGTTCATTAGGATTCTTGTTGGTTGGAACCTCGAGTTATCTTGGTAGAAATCTGATATCTTTATTTCCGTCTCAGGAAATCATTTTTTTTCCACAAGGAATTGTGATGTCTTTCTACGGGATCGCGGGTCTTTTTATTAGCTCTTATTTGTGGTGCACAATTTCGTGGAATGTAGGTAGTGGTTATGATCGATTTGATAGAAAAGACGGAATAGTGTCTATTTTTCGTTGGGGATTTCCTGGAAAAAATCGTCGGGTCTTCCTCCGATTTCTTATAAAAGATATTCAGTCCGTCAGAATAGAAGTTAAAGAGGGTATTTATGCTCGTCGTGTCCTTTATATGGATATCAAAGGCCAGGGAGCCGTTCCATTGACTCGTACTGATGAGAATTTTACTCCACGGGAAATGGAACAAAAAGCTGCTGAATTGGCCTATTTCTTGCGTGTACCACTTGAAGTATTTTAAGAAATGAGCCGACAAATGCATGCTTTCTCAGCAGGAGGGCAAAAACGAAAGAATCCTCTTTTTCTATAACATAACTTAATTGAAATTTCTTCCGAACATCCCTTCGAGTCAAAGCAGACATATAGAAAAACAAAATAATAAAAAAGAGTGAATAGATTATAGATTCGATAACTTGTAATACAACTGATGCGTGAGAGAAATATTAGATTACATAAAGTCGACGAATTCATTAACAATTCACAGATGAAAAAATGGCAAAAAAGAAAGCATTAACTCCTCTTTTCTATCTTGCATCTATAGTATTTTTGCCTTGGTGGATTTCGCTCTCATTTCAAAAAAGTCTGGAATCGTGGATTACAAATTGGTGGAATACTAGGCAATCCGAAACTTTTTTGAATGATATTGAAGAAAATAGTATTCTAGAAAAATTCAAAGAATTAAAGGAACTCCTCCTCTTAGAGGAAATGATCAAGGAATACTCGGAGACACATCTACAAAACCTTCGTATAGGAATTCACAAAGAAACAATCCAATTAATCAAGATACACAACGAGGGTCGTATTCATACGATTTTGCACTTCTCGACAAATATAATCTGTTTCATTATTCTAAGTGGTTATTCTATTTTGGGTAATAAAGAACTTGTTATTCTTAACTCTTGGGCTCAGGAATTCCTATATAACTTAAGTGACACAATAAAAGCTTTTTCTCTTCTTTTATTAACTGATTTATGTATCGGATTTCATTCGCCCCATGGTTGGGAACTGCTGATTGGCTTTGTCTACAAGGAGTTTGGATTTGTTCATAATGATCAAATTATATCTGGCCTTGTTTCCACTTTTCCAGTCATTCTAGATACAATTTTAAAATATTGGATTTTCCGTTATTTAAATCGCGTATCTCCGTCACTTGTAGTGATTTATCATTCAATGAATGACTGAAAAATTATCTACCTAATCTAATTATAATGTTTTTTATTACTTTGCAGTTGTACATAAGGAAAGCATTGAAAAAAACTTTATATTTCTACCCATCCCGGAGATTCGTGCTATATTCCGATATATTAAATTAAATTAATCCAGTCAAATTATTATTATTCCAGTAAATAACAGAATCGTGGATAGGAAACTCCATTAGTGACCTACCCCAATTTATTGTATAAATTTTCGGGATCAATGGTTGGACCATGCAAACTAGAAATACTTTTTCTTGGATAAAGGAACAGATTACTCGATCTATTTCCATATCGCTCATGATATATATCATAACTCGTACATCCATTTCAAATGCATATCCCATTTTTGCACAGCAGGGTTATGAAAATCCACGAGAAGCCACTGGACGTATTGTATGCGCCAATTGCCATTTAGCTAATAAACCAGTGGATATTGAGGTTCCGCAAGCGGTACTTCCGGATACTGTATTTGAAGCAGTTGTTCGAATTCCCTATGATATGCAACTGAAACAAGTTCTTGCTAATGGTAAAAAGGGGGGTTTGAATGTAGGGGCTGTTCTTATTTTACCAGAGGGTTTTGAATTAGCCCCTCCCGATCGTATTTCCCCCGAGATAAAAGAAAAGATGGGCAATCTTTCTTTTCAGAGTTATCGCCCCAATCAAAAAAATATTCTTGTCATAGGCCCTGTTCCTGGTAAGAAATATAGTGAAATCACCTTTCCTATTCTTTCCCCGGACCCCGCTACTAAGAAAGACACTCACTTCTTAAAATATCCTATATATGTAGGCGGAAACAGAGGAAGGGGCCAAATTTATCCTGACGGGAGCAAGAGTAACAATACAGTTTATAATGCTACAGCATCAGGTATAGTAAGCAAAATCCTACGAAAAGAAAAGGGGGGATACGAAATAACCATAGCGGATGCATCCGATGGACGTCAAGTGGTTGATATTATCCCTCCGGGGCCAGAACTTCTTGTTTCAGAAGGTGAATCTATCAAATTGGATCAACCGTTAACAAGTAATCCTAATGTGGGCGGATTTGGTCAGGGAGATGCAGAAATAGTACTTCAAGATCCATTACGTGTACAAGGTCTTTTGTTCTTCTTCGCATCTGTTATTTTGGCACAAATCTTTTTGGTTCTTAAAAAGAAACAGTTCGAGAAGGTTCAATTGTCCGAAATGAATTTCTAGACTGGCGTATTTATCGACATCAAGTTTGTAAAAAGAACTTTTTTAGCAATTATATATGATAAAAAATGAAATTAGAAAAATAATTTTGTTCTTTTAGACTCTTTTTCTACGAGATGCCGGGAATTCCTTGTACGACATTCCTAGACATAGTATATAGGTTGCTATTGTCAGATTGAAATGTCAAAAATGCATTTGATTCTAATACATTTCACTTTGGCTAGATCCTATCCAAAAGTAAACGGGAAATAGAACGTATAAATATAAACGAAAGGAGCAAATATTTCTGGGAGGGTTTATTCGTCTTCCTAGTCTTCGACACAAGAAAAGGGGTGTGAAAAATCCTTTTCTTGTGTCGAAATAATAATGATTCTTTATACTGTTCGTCAAACATTCCTAGTGTTAGTTTCTGTTTTTTACAGATGTATCAGAACGTTTTTTGGAGTTATTGCGTATTTTATTAATTATTATATTATAAATTCTATTATAATAATTAATAATTACGTATACTATAAAAAGTGGTGGACAAACAAAAGAGGAGGGGAAAATTTGTTGAGTAAATAGAACTTCGTCAATGAACCTATAAAAAAATATTCTAATTATTAAGAACTCAACGGGACCTTCTACCTTAAATCAGACAAACAAAGAAGGGAATCCGTTGAGTTCTTACGCTTTCATGTCTACAACTCAATTCATCGGATTACTACAGGGATGAACCCAATCCGGAATATGAACCATAAAAGAAAACGCCTACTAAACCGATCACAAGAATACCAGCTACAGTACCTATTATCCAAAGAGGAATTCTTCCAGTAGTATCGGCCATTTACCCCACTTCCCTCCACATTTTATCAAGTGGTCATACTA